ACCCAAGTCGGCTTACAAGGCTGATCGTGATATGATCAAGTGCTTTCTGGGTCGTCTCAGACTTTACGATTACTATGTTATTTCCAAAATCGTTGTAGATAAACACACAAAAGGTTTACTTGTTACTAATTTAGTCTAGCCTATATTTTTCTTTAGATCTCTTGTTTCACTCCGATAGTATTATCGATTATATGAATGCAGAGGAAATGAATGCATTTCTATACTATTTAATTAGAAAAAAAGTGGGAAATTAAATAAGTGAAATAGAGGAAGATTCTATTTTATTTTCTCTATTTCACTTATTTAGACTAGATCATTACACTAGATCTTACGGAGCCTACTCATGTACAACATGATTCGGATCTGATCATAGAAAAGATTCTCTTCAAGCGAACCAGCCTATCTTCTGTATAGGGGTTTACATAGTGGTTGGAACAAAGACACATTTGGTTGTGAATTCCAATGTGGCAGACATATATCTACACAGACTAATCAATAGTTCAAGTCACACACTCCCATAATCTATTTTCTCTTCGGAGAATTCCCCTCAACTCCACTATATTCTTTACTTGACACAAGTAGTTGAAGGGAAATATCCAAATCCATGTCTTATTATTTTCAATAATCCATACTTGTAGCAATAAAATCCTATTATTCCTCCTCTAAGTGATAAATGATTGATTACAAATATCTATTATATATCTATCTTCTCTATAAAGGACCAGAAATACCCTGTTTACGTATCATTGGAAAGTGCATTAACATAAATACAGCAGTAAGAAGTGGCAATACAAAAGTGTGTAAACTATAAAAACGAGTCAACGTGGATTGTCCCACACTAGCACTTCCGCGTAATAATTCTACCAAAGGTGATCCTATTACAGGAATAGCCTCAGGTACACCTGTTACAATTTTAACTGCCCAATAACCAATTTGGTCCCAAGGTAAGGAATAACCAGTTACGCCAAAAGATGCGGTCAATACTGCCAAAACCACACCTGTAACCCAAGTCAATTCGCGAGGTTTTTTAAATCCACCGGTCAGATACACACGAAAAACATGTAGAATCATCATTAGGACCATCATACTTGCCGACCATCGATGAACTGATCGGATTAACCAACCAAAGTTAGCTTCCGTCATTATGTATTGCACAGAGGCAAAAGCTTCAGTAACGGTCGGACGGTAGTAAAAAGTCATAGCAAACCCCGTAGCTACTTGTACTAAAAAACAAGTAAGCGTAATTCCCCCTAAACAATAAAATATATTGACATGGGGCGGGACATATTTACTAGTTATATCATCCGCAATCGCCTGAATCTCGAGACGTTCTTCGAACCAATCATAGACTTTATTGAGATAGATGAAAATACCCCTCTCAGAACCGTATATGAGACTTTCATCTCGTACAGCTCAAGCAAAAACACCCAAATAATAGTGGATATGAAATAGAAAGTTTAAAACTTCTTAATTTTTTATTAATTATTAATCCTTTAATTTTAATAGTAAATTCGTCTTTAAAAAAAAAATTAGAAAGCTTTTCTTTGTGGTGATAATACCAAAACATCAAGTTGGCTCAATCGTCTTTATGTTGATACTTACGGGCCTCTTGAATCCTCTCTTTACCTATTTTTTCTTGAATTTGTTTTTGTCTCTAATGTGGCTTTTTCCTTTCTTTATTATTAAATTGATAGGAATTCTCTTGTTAAGACCCTATGAATCAATTAAAACCTTAGATTCATACTAGAACCACGATGATTCAATAAAAATCATAAGCTAAGCCAAGAATTCCCTGAGTAAGAACCCTTGGATCATCACGTATTCCATGAATTAGATAAAATGAAAAAACAAAAGAAAAATCTTTCTTTTGTTTTCAAACAGTTTGAAATTTTTTTTGGAGTCCAGATACGAGGTCGAATATTAAGTATGAATCATAGTTCCAATATTTCTTAATCTAGTTCATATAGTTCGTGTTCCAGATACTCTAATAAATATCCGACGAAGTATAACCATCTCTATCAAGGTGACAGACCTATTCTCTGTACTATCAATAGAATCAATTCTAACAAGTCACACACTCATATTCCGGAAATACAGAAAAAAAGAAATTCCACGATCGAACTACCAAAATAGAATAGGCCAGGCCATAAGTCCGAGTTCTAACTGATTTTTTTTATTCAAAAGCTAGAACTTTGTGGTTCTTATAGATTTAATTCATGGAAATTCCATCCAATAAAACGGAAGAATTATAAATCTCCAAAATAATAGATAGAAATACTGCAAATAGAGCCATTGCGACACCCATCAAAGGAGTCGTTCCCCACCCCGGAGCTACTTTACCATATTCCGAATTCAATGGTTTTAATAAACTCCCTACAGTAGTTTGTCTTGGGCCAGATTTAGAACTGTTCTCAACAGTTTGTGTAGCCATAAATCCTATTGTATTCATTGAGATTTGTTGACTTTGTATACCATTCCGTTGTAAATAAACGATCTTATG